ATTAGAACTAGTAACTAATCCTAACATTGAAGTATTAAAAAAACCCATATAAGCAAAAAATCTCAGATATCCTTGATCATGCGACATATAATTGTCACTATAAATCAGAACCAAAATCCCAACAGTTGTAATTAATATTGACATAATAGAAGTAAGTGGATCGATAAAGTAACCGAACTCAAAAGAAAATTCATTATTTATGGTCCAAGACCATACATTTTGATGAATGCAACTTAGAAAAATTTGTTGAATAGATAGATAGAGTGAAAAGATCATAACTATACTTAACAAAAAAATACTAAGAAAAGTCCACATGCGTCGAAGGTTTTTTGTTGCTGTCGGAAAAAGGAGAAGTCCAACTCCTAGTAAAATAGGTACTGGAAGTGGAATGAAAGGGATGATCCATGAATATTGATATGTATGTTCCATAAAATAAAAAATCCTTTTTTTTTTATTCTTAATTTTATTATTTCTTATTCACTGGTTTGTATATATATATATATATATATATTTTTTTTTTTCAAAGGGGACAATAAAAAAGCACGTGATTTCAAACCTAAATACAAATGTTTTCGAATTAGTATAATCCTTCATAAATCTTTGAAAAGAAATATATATTCAAATAAAAAAATTAGAAATGATTAAAAAATCTTACTAAGTTACTGTCAAAAAAATTTATTTGTCTTTTTTTATTACTACTAAATAAAAATTTAGTGTGATTTTATGCAGATACAGAAAAAGTGAATTATAATTCCGTATTACAATAATTTATATACATATATTAAGAATAGAACAAAGATTTACACGACAAAAAAATACTTAATATTAATTATATAAAAAAAGCTTTACCTAAAACAAAGTTATTTGAGTTTGATTATTTAGGATTGTTAAGGAATGGATTTTCATCATGGAATTTAGTGATTGTCTTCCAGTACACTAAGTGAGCTTTTTTTATTTATATTTGTAAGAAAGATTACTCTAATCGATATGTTTTTTTTACATATTATGTGAAGAAATCTTATAAGTTTTTTGATAATAGAATCTAATAGAATCTATCCGTATAGATTACTTAAATGAGTACTCTCGTACGGATTTCAAACGTTAAAAAAAAAAGTAAAAAAAACAGTTGGGTTTGAAACTTTTGAATGTATTTTTTGTTTTGAAAATAATATATATATATATATAATAAAATTTAAAAGAAAAAATAACTCGATATGGAGTACGAAAGAATAGAATAATAAATGTCTTTGACATCCAATTATACCACTGAAATTTTTTTTTCATTTTTGAATGGCAGTTCCAAAAAAACGTACTTCTATCTCGAAAAAGCGTATTCGTAAAAAAATTTGGAAAAGGAAGGGATATTGGACATCGTTGAAAGCTTTTTCGTTAGGGAAATCACTTTCTACAGGTAATTCAAAAAGTTTTTTTGTACAGCAAAATAAATAAAAAACACTATAATAATTAGAATTAGCCTAACTTAAAAACCAATTTGTTAAAATACATATAAAACAAAATAGGAAGCAAAAGAAGAAAAAAAGATAATATATAGATAAAAAAGAAAGGTTCACATTTTTTTAGTTATAAAAAGGGGATTCGTTTTTTCCCCATCACTACCATCACTACCTTCACTACTTTGAGACAATAATAAATAAAGATCTTTTATTTCCTCTTAATGAGGAAATAAAAGATCTTGAAATTAATTACTTTAAGTGATCAAAAAATCTTATGTTTGTACAATATAAAAAGATACATAAAAAAAATATTTTGATAATTTTTTTTATTTCTCTTGAGCAATTAGGAAAATCTAATTTTATTTAAAATTGCTAAGGGTTTTGAAGAAGTTTTTATTTTTCGAAATTTTTTTCATCATATAAAAGAAAAAAAAATGATAAAGAGCATTTAGAGTTTTGTCTTTGGGTTGAAGTTCCAACTACTTGAATTTAGTTACATTTTTCATTGTATTCTAGAAAAAATATAAAGAACAAAAAGTGAATTTAAATAATTTTAAATAACTCAGAAAAAAAAAACAAAAAGATCTTAATTTAATTATTTAATTAAAACACCAATACCTACTTCAAAAAGTTTTAATTTATTTAATCAATTGGAAATTTGAATCAATTGCCTTCTTTATTTAAATTTTAATCTCGACGATTGAATCAAAACTTGTTAATATTGTTTTGAACAAGTTGCCGCTATGGTGAAATTGGTAGACACGCTGCTCTTAGGAAGCAGTGCTAGAGCATCTCGGTTCGAGTCCGAGTAGCGGCATAAGATCTTCTAAAAGAGATATTATAAGTTTTATAATCAAAATAATACCCGACTCCTTTTTCTAAAATCGGGTAAAACCTAGTATTAATTTATTAATTTTTAACAAATTTTTTATGATTTTTTCAATTTTAGAGCATATATTAACTCATATATCTTTTTCGGTCGTTTCAATTGTACTGACAATTTATTTTGTAACTTTATTAGTTAATTTAGATGAAATCATAGGATTTTTTGATTCATCAGATAAAGGAATCATAATTACGTTTTTTGGTATAACAGGATTATTATTCACTCGTTGGATTTATTCAGGACATTTTCCATTAAGTAATTTATATGAATCATTAATTTTTCTTTCGTGGGCTTTTTCAATTATTCATATGGTTTCCTATTTTAATAAAAAACAACAAAATAACTTAAACGCAATAACTGCGCCAAGTGTTATTTTTATTCAGGGTTTTGCTACTTCAGGTCTTTTAAACAAAATGCCTCAGTCTGCAATATTAGTACCAGCTCTCCAGTCCCAGTGGTTAATGATGCACGTAAGTATGATGATATTAGGCTATGGCGCTCTGTTATGCGGATCATTATTATCAATAGCTCTTCTAGTGATTACATTTCGCAAAGTTGGACCTACTTTTTGGAAAAAGAAAAAAAAAAAAAAAATTTTATTAAATGAATTATTTTCTTTTGATGTACTTTACTACATAAATGAAAGAAATTCTATTTTACTACAACAAAACATTAATTTTAGTTTTTCTAGAAATTATTATAGGTATCAACTGATTCAACAATTAGATTTTTGGAGTTTTCGTATTATTAGTCTTGGATTTATCTTTTTAACCGTCGGCATTCTTTCAGGAGCTGTCTGGGCTAATGAGACATGGGGTTCATATTGGAACTGGGACCCAAAAGAAACTTGGGCATTTATTACTTGGACTATATTCGCAATTTATTTACATATTAAAACAAATAGGAATGTTAGGGGTATAAATTCTGCAATTGTGGCTTCGATCGGTTTTCTTTTAATTTGGATATGCTATTTTGGCGTCAATCTTTTAGGAATAGGTTTACATAGTTATGGTTCATTTACATCGAATTAAAGTAACAAACAAAAAGGAATCCAAATCTAAATAAAAAAAATAGCATCTATATCTAACTTCATATAAATTAAGAAATCTTAGTAGGAAATAATCAAGAACCTTTTGAATCAAGTAGTACAATGATTCAAAAGGTTCTCACAATACAAAGACCAAAGACTTCTTATTATAATTCACTTTAATGCTTTTTTTTAGTTCCTGAAAACTATCCATAAAAATAATTAGATAAAATGGATTCGACCTTGTCACTTGCTAATGAGAGCACAAAATCAGGATAAATCCCAATACCTATTATGGGTAGAAGAATAGAGATTGAAAGAAATAACTCTCGGGGTCCAGAATCAAAAAAAGAAAAGTTTTTGACATTAATTAACTTGTATCCATAGAACATTTGGCGTGACATAGATAATAAATATATAGGAGTTAATATCATTCCAATTGCCATTACAAAAATAATGAAAATTTTGGAAATTAAGAAATATTTTTGGCTGGTAATTATTCCAAAAAAAACAATTAATTCTGCAATAAAACCACTCATGCCCGGCAATGCAAGGGAAGCCATCGATAAAATAGTGAACATTGTAAATATTTTTGGAATGGAGATAGCCATTCCACCCATTTCATCAAGATAAACAAGCCTAATTCTATCATAACTCGTTCCTGCCAAGAAAAAAAGTGCAGCGCCAATAAATCCATGAGAAATTATTTGTAAAATAGCTCCATTAAGTCCAGGATCCGTTATAGAACTAATACCTATAATTATAAAACCCATATGAGATACAGAAGAATAGGCTATTCTCTTTTTTAAATTACGTTGACCGGGAGATGTTGAAGCTGCATAAATTATTTGGATTGTACCGACTACCATCAACCAAGGAGAAAACATAGAATGAGCGTGGGGTAATAATTCCATATTGATTCGAACCAACCCATATGCTCCCATTTTTAATAAGATTCCAGCGAGAAGCATACAGGTACTGTAATGTGCCTCACCGTGGGTGTCAGGTAACCAAGTATGTAAAGGTATAATCGGTGATTTGACGGCAAAAGCAATAAGAAATCCAATATAAAAAAGTATTTCGAGTGTAACAGGATAAGATTGATTAGCTAAGAGTTCTAAATTTAATGTTGGTTCGTTCGAACCATATAAACTTATACCTAAAACTCCTATTAATAAAAAAATAGAACTTCCTGCCGTGTACAAAATAAATTTTGTAGCCGAATACAGACGTTTCTTTCCACCCCACATGGATAAAAGTAGATAAACGGGAATTAATTCTAATTCCCACATGATGAAAAAAAGTAGAAGATCCCGAGAAGAAAATGATCCTATTTGACCGCTGTACATTGCTAACATCAGGAAATGAAATAATCGGGAATCCCGAGTAACTGGAAAAGCCGCTAAAGTGGCTAAAGTAGTAATAAATCCCGTCAGTAAAATCGTTCCTATAGAAAGTCCATCTATTCCCATTCTCCAGTAAAAATCAAAAAAATTGATCCATTTATAATCTTCGGACAGTTGAATTAACGGATCGTCCATTTTAAAATTATAACAAAAAGCGTAGGTCGTTAGAAGAAGTTCTAAGATACAAATGCATATAGTATACCATTTATTGACTTTATTTCCCCTATGCGGGAGAAATAACATTAATGAACCAGCAGATATTGGAAAAGCAACAATTATTGTTAACCAAGGAAAATCATTCGTGGTAAAGACAAGATACACCAGGTCCAAGGAACGCGTACTCAAAAAAAATATATAAATAAAAAAATATAATTTAACTTTTTTGAGTACGAGTACTTGTCAATAAAAAAAAATAAAATGTATTCCAAATTTATTCAAATGAGGTTTTCGGTAACGCATCAATAAGCTAGACCCATACTTCGAGTTGTTTCATGCCATAAATAAACTCGAACGCTCAAAAAATCCGTTGGACAGGCGGATTCACATCTTTTACAACCAACACAGTCCTCGGTTCTTGGAGCAGAAGCTATTTGCTTAGCTTTACATCCATCCCAAGGTATCATTTCTAATACGTCTGTAGGGCATGCTCGGACACATTGAGTACATCCTATACAGGTATCATAAATTTTTACTGAATGTGACATAGGATCGATAGTTTTTTTAATGTCATAAATTTTCAATCTAGTAAACTTCTAACTGAATGGTATATTAAAATACTAGATGAAGCAATGATTTCCTTTAATAGAATTTTTGTAATGAATTCTGGCTCAATTGATAAAAAATGGGGCTAAAATACTTTGATTTCTTAGATTTTTACAAATATAATCTCGTAGGTCATAACTTATCTATCATATATGCAAATTTCAATCTATAATTTTTTTAGTTATGTTACTTATTTAATAAGGTCGATTGGTTTATGCGAGTTGATTTTCTGTTACGATAAATTGACGAGACTATAGCTAATCCAATAGCTGCTTCAGCGGCTGCAATTGCTATAACAAAAATGCAGAAAATTTCCCCTTTTAGTTGGGAATTATCAAAAAAATCAGAAAATGTTACGAAATTCATATTAACTGCATTGAGTATAAGTTCAAGACACATAAGAGCCCTAACCATATTTCGACTCGTGATCAATCCATAAAGACCAATCAAAAATAAATAGGCACTCAAAACAAGTACATGTTCGAGTATCATTCAGCAACTCCTTATCAATTTTGATTCATTTCAATATGAAAAATAATTCACCGGATTCCATCAACTAGAATATAACAAAAAAGTACGAATAAAAACAATATTTAGGTAAAAAAATTTTTTAAATATATATCAAATATAAAAATTGATCCTTAAAATATGAAATAGTATTCAATCAAATTTAATTGAATGAACGGAAAAAATCATAACATACACAAAGTTTTCTTTGGTCTTTAATAATTTAGAACATTTTTTATTGACGAGCCACAGAAATTGCACCTATCAAAGCAACTAAAAGAATTATTGAAATGAGTTCAAATGGCAGAAAAAAATCTGTTGATAAATGAATTCCTATTTGTTGACTATTACTTATTAAATCTTGCTCTAGAATCTGGTTTAATTTTGTAGTCCAAATAACCCCGTACCATGACGTATCGAGAATAGTAGACATTAATAAAAAAAGAATAGTTGTACAAACCAACGAAGTAATCCCATTCCCAACGGTCCACAGATTGAAATCTGTGGAATATTCTGAATCATTCATGAACATCACAGCAAATATGATTAAAACATTTATGGCCCCCACATAAATAAGGAGTTGTGCAGCAGCTACAAAATGGGAATTTGATAGAATATACAATAAAGATATACAAACAAGAACAAATCCTAAGGAAAAGGCTGAAAATATTGGGTTGGGAAGGAATACCACTCCCAGACCTCCTACTAGAAGACCGGATCCCAGAAAAACTAAAAGAAAATCATGTATTGGTCCAGGCAAATCCATTATATTATTAAAATAAGAAAAAAATCGAAATCCTTTTCATGACCTTATTAATTTAACCAGGAAATTTTTTTTTAATATGTTTCTAATAGAGTGAAATTAGAATCTAATGGATATGAATTGATGTAGATACAATTATTAGACAGTTTCTCTTTTTTTATTCTAAAGTGTATTTTCAACCTATCTATTTCAAGAAAGTAATTACGAACATATTATATTAAAAGAATGTGCCTTAATACTTAATATTATTTTATTATATAAATACAAGTTTTTAATTAAATTCTTTATATAATTCAACAATTTGGAATTCTTTTTTTAATCAAATTAAAGGGTTTACCCCATTTTTTGTTTGAGGTGAATTCCAAATTGTTCGAATAGTGTAATCGTCAATTACTGACATTGGTAAACGACCCAAAGCTATTTGATTATAATTCAATTCGTGACGATCATAAGTGGAAAATTCATATTCTTCAGTCATTGACAAACAATTTGTTGGACAATACTCAACACAATTACCACAAAATATACAAATTCCAAAATCAATACTGTAATTAAGCAATCGTTTTTTTCGAATATTAGTTTCCAATTTCCAATCAACAACAGGCAAATCTATAGGACATACTCGAACACATACTTCACAAGCAATGCATTTATCAAATTCAAAATGGATTCGACCACGGAAACGTTCCGATGTTATTAATTTTTCATAGGGATATTGAATAGTTACAGGTAAACGATTTGTGTGGGATAAGGTAATCATGAAACCTTGACCAATATACCTTGCAGCTCGTAGGGTTTGTTGACCATAATTCATGAACCCGGTTATCATAGGAAGCATATTGTAATTATCTCTGAATAATTTTATCTTTGTTTCTTTCTCTTGTTTAAAACAAATCAAATTCAAATAATGAATATATTGGATTCATTTTCAATTTAGAGTGAAAAGAGTTGGAAAGAAGTTGTTAATAATAGATTACCAAGGGAAATAGGTAAAAGAAATTTCCATCCAAGATTTAATAGTTGATCCATTCTTAGCCTAGGTAAAGTCCATCTTGTTGCGATAGAAATGAACAAGAACAAATAAGTTTTAGCTAATGTAATAAAGATACCAATTGTTGTTCCAAAAATTTGATCCCTTTGAAATAGCTCCAGAATAGATATATACGGAATAGAAATATTCCAACCGCCTAAGTATAGAACTGTTACAAATAATGAGGAAATTAATAGATTTAGATAAGAAGCAACGTAAAATAAACCAAATTTGATACCTGAATATTCAGTTTGATAACCTGCTATTAATTCTTCTTCCGCTTCTGGTAAATCAAATGGTAACCTCTCGCATTCTGCTAGAGAAGAAATTAGAAAAATGATAAAACCTATAGGTTGACGCCACAAATTCCATCCCCAAAAACCATATTTTGATTGTGCCTCAACTATATCAACTGTACTTAAACTGTTAGATAATCCTAGTCGGCGAGAACATTACTATTTTCACCGCTATTTCAGAACCGTACATGAGGTCTTCGCCTCATACGGCTCCTCGGGGGCCATAAATAAATCTAAGGACCAGATTATCATTTAGATGGATATGATGTGTTCTAAAATGGATTAAATATATCTGGGGTCCCGAATTATACCAATGGAATTCTGTCTGCTCAAATTCTAAGAATAAAAAACGCGCTTCGGAATTCATCTCACCCTTTACAAATATGAATTTCTATTTGTTGAGTAATAACTTAACCCTTTAATAAAATACTCCTTGTAAAAATAAAAAAAGGTATTTCAGCCCATCGTGGTTTTCGATTACGAAAAATAATTAGACATCCTATTTGTTTATTATTCATGACAGAAATTCTATTTTATTTTCGAAATATATGAAAAAAAAGATCCTTGTTTCGTTCCTATTCTTCTTTCTTTTTTAGAAAAAAGTTGGTAGACTTATAAAAAATAAAGGATTATTTCGTTTCTGATAGTCATTACATTTGTCGGTGGATAGGAGCATACTCTGAATCGGAATCTTGGGGAGTACTGTCTTATCGTTTCTACAAATTTCAAGCCCCAATTAACCTTCTTTTTTTTTTCTTATGTTAGGCCTAAATATCCTTTTCAATTTGGTTAATCTCTATTACAAATTCTTTGTGTATTTTGGTGTTTCTAACCATCCACTCACTTTTACCTAATTGCCGCTCACTTTGTAATACATGTATGTTAATCTATATAACTGATAGTGAAAACGTCATCCGGTTAATATATTTAACCCGCTTCAAGCCAGGATGACTAATCAACCAACCTTGGGGTAAAGTGATTCTTACACTTATGTTTATTTCCCTTTAACCTTTGTACATAGGAAATGAGACTCAATTTTTCTTTTTACTGCAAATTTCTGAGCAGTTTTTTTTCACTCATATATAACTATCAAATTTCTTTTATTAAGATTAATTCGAAAGATAAATATATATTCCGTTTTTTAACTGATTCGTCTAGAAGAAACGGAATAGTAAAAATAAACGTTTATGTTTCAACGAATCGCACGTAGAGATATTGATAAAACACATAGAGTTAATGGTATTTCATAACTAATCGATTGGGCAGCAGCTCGCAGACCACCTAAAAAAGAATATTTATTATTTGATCCATATCCTGACATAAGAAGTCCAATAGGAGCAATACTTGAGATGGCAATCCATAAAAAAATACCGATATTGAGATCCGCTAAAACAAGGTGATTGCTAAAGGGAATTACTGAATAACTTAGTAAAATAGAGATAACTGCTATAGATGGTCCAATACTAAATAAAGGAGTATTTCCTCTAGATGGACGAAGATTTTCTTTGAAAAGTAGTTTTGTCCCGTCGGCTAGAGCTTGAAGAATTCCCAACGGGCCGGCGTATTCAGGTCCAATACGTTGTTGTATCCCTGCAGATATTTCTCTTTCTAACCACACAATTACTAGTACACCTGTTACGATTCCCAATACAAGAGAAAATATAGGGACAAATATCCATATGAGTTCATAGACCTCTTTTAAAGATTCCAATTTAACAAAAGAATTTATAGTTTGGACTGCTGTTGCATAAATTATCATTTTAACGATCAACTTCTCCCATAATTATATCTATGCTACCGAGTATCGTCATAATATCAGCCAATTTCATTCTTTTAACTAGTTCAGGAAGAATTTGCAAATTAATAAAACCCGGTGGTCGGATTTTCCATCTCCAAGGAAAACCGCTTTGATCTCCTATGAGAAAAATTCCCAACTCCCCTTTGGGAGCTTCAACTCTTACATAAAGTTCTTGTTTCGATAATTCAAAAGTAGGAGAAGGTTTTTTACTAATGAATCGATATTCAAAATCATTCCATTTTGGATTCCTTTTTCTATCAAAGCCCCTGCTTTCTAAATTCTCATAGGGACCCCCTGGAAGTCCTTCCAGAGCCTGTTGAATAATTTTTATGGATTCTGTCATTTCGCTAAGTCGTACTAAATAACGAGCTAATGAATCTCCTTGTTTTTGCCACTGAATTTCCCATTCAAATTCATCGTAAGACTCATAACGATCAACTTTACGAAGATCCCATGGTATTCCGGATGCGCGTAGCATTGGTCCGGATAAACCCCAATTTATTGCTTCTTCCCCACCAATAATCCCAATTCCTTCAACCCGTTCTAAAAAAATAGGATTTCGTGTAATGAGTTTTTGATATTCAACAACCTCTGTTAAAAAATAATCACAAAAATCCAAGCATTTATCTATCCAACCATAAGGTAAATCAGCCGCTATTCCTCCAATACGAAAAAAATTATGCATCATTCTCATACCGGTGGCAGCTTCGAATAGATCATATACAAATTCTCGTTCTCTGAAAATATAGAAAAAGGGAGTCTGTGCACCAATATCTGCCATAAAAGGGCCGAGCCATAACAGATGAGAAGCTATACGACTCAATTCCAGCATAATTACTCTGATATAGCTGGCCCTTTTAGGAACTTGAATATTTCCCAATTGTTCTGGTCCATTTACTGTTATTGCTTCTGTAAACATAGTAGCTAAATAATCCCATCGCGTTACATAAGGTAAATATTGTATAATTGCTCGGTTTTCTGCAATTTTTTCCATTCCTCTGTGTAAATAACCTAATATGGGTTCACAGTCAACAACATCCTCACCATCTAGAGTAACAATTAAGCGAAGAACACCATGCATGGATGGGTGGTGAGGTCCCATATTGACTATCATAAGATCTTTTCCTGTAACTGGTCTCTTCATAAGTTTTTCCTTGATTCGTTCTGGCATGAATTAGATTGCTGAATAAAGAAGTTTATCTAAAAATTCAAGATCTAAAAAATTCACTAATTCACAATTTTTTAATTTAACGAGTTTTTAATTCCCGAATATTCAACTGATTAATTAATTCTTTATAACGTACTCTATTTTTTTTTGACAAATAAGCCAGCAGTCGTTGACGTTTTCCCAGAATTTTTCGTAGACCCCGCTGAGATAAATAATCTTTTCTGTGCAATTCTAAATGTGAAGTAAGTCTTCGTATCTTATTAGTGAAACTAAATACTTGAAATTCAACAGATCCCCTGCTTTCTTCTTTTTGTTCTTCAAATGAAATGAATGTATTTTTTATCATAAAAAGAAATCCTTCCCCTTTTAATATGAATTGAAAGATATGAATTTTACTGATCAGTAATAATAATGGTAGTTTTTTTGTACAAGGATCTGAATTTAATTATCAACTTCTTAATTCTTCATTTTATAAAAAAAATCTAAATTTAGATCTCAAAAAGAAGGATTCTGTTAATTTATTTATGGATCCGCTCTAATTGGTATCTATGTTATTGATTAAATTAATCTCATGTATAAAGATTGAATTTAAAACAATCCCTCATATTTGTGCATATAGTTGTTTTCATATACCGTAACTTATTTATATTTATATAGTAAAAAGTATCTATCATTAATGAATTGGAAATCGCGTATACATGCGTATTCTTATCATACTGAAATGATTTCCGTTAGTAGTATTAAACCAATAGCGATTCATACAAGCTAAATCTTCTAATCGAAAATTGGGCCAAAGAAAGGATTTTAAATTAATTAGGTTATTTTTATCCTTATCAAGATCTTTCTTTTTATGCAAAACTGTGGTCAAGTTTTGAATATTCTTATCAAATCTTGAATTTCTATCCCTCGCTTTTTTTTTTTTTAAGTTGAAACAAATTAGAATTCGAAATTCTCTACGTCGTTTAGGGGATAGAATATTTTCAGGGACAAAGAAATCATAATTATTTTTTTTTCTATTTACAGTTTTGTTTTGATATTTTGTAATGGATTTTTCAAAAATTTTTTTATCAATATAGCTTTTTTTTTTGTATCTTTTACTTATTTTATGTTTATTTTTATGAACCAATGAAATACCTACGGTTCTATATATAATAAGTTGTCCATCGTTTTGTACAGACAAACGGACAGGTTCAATAATCAATATTCCTTTTTTCATTAATTTTGCAAAAGTGAAATTTTTCTCAATCATTAGAATGTCTAGGCTCATCTCTCCTCTTTCAATAGAAGATATCGCTATTTCGTTTGGATTGTTTAGTCTAACCAAGAGACAGTATACTTTTACATTATTGAGAATTTTTTGATTAAAAAAACAATTCCATCGCAATTGAAAACGCGAATATCTTGTCAGAAATAAATCAAGTTCCGCTTCTGTATTGCTTTTGTATTGTTTTTTATTTTTACGTTTTTTTATCGTTGATTCTGCAAAATTTTCTTCAATATTTTTTTCTTGGTTTAATAGAGCTGATTCGGGATTTCTTTTTTTTTCTTTATCTGATTCAAGCTCTACTTGACCGGCCGATTCTTTTTCTTCTTTATTCAGATTATAAAATCGAAGGGATTTTTTTTCATTTGATGGTAGAAAACCTTTTTTCTTTCGAATGATCTTTTTATTAACATTTATGTTTTCATTAAAATTTAAAAGAAGTAATTTGATTGGTATGACCCACGGTTTCATTTTATATGTACTAGAAAATAAGAAAAATTCCGGAAAGAAAAAAAATTCAAAATTTGTTATATGATGATTTAGTATTTCTTCATTCATTCCCATCCAATCAAAAAAGAAACTTTTTTTATTAGCAAGATCCGTCTGAGTTATTTGATCAATTCTTTGATAATTCTGAACTTTAGTATTAATGTATTTTTTTTTACTCTTGGTATCAACCCAGGGCTCAATATTTACTTTTTTTGTAAACCAAAAGTTAAGAATTCTCCAATCCAAATATTTTCTATGCCGAATTTCCCCCATACCCCGAATATTATATTTTTCTAGAAAAGAAGAGACTAAACAATTATCTAGGGCAATGCCTATAGACATGTCAAAAATTTTTTCTGTAGAATGAATAGAGTTATAGCAAAAAAGATTATATATAGAATCTTTTTTTACATTATGTTTTGGATTTAATAATGAGTCGGCCTCAAAAAATTTTTGTTTTTTATAATTATCAAATCTCTTTTTTTCATATGAATCCTCTTTGGTTAAACTTGGGTTTAGAACTAGAGAATCTTTATTTATTTTATTTTTCCAATTTTGGGGTACTAATCTAGCCCATGCAATCTGGGGTAAATTGTATTGATACTGACTTCGTAACCAGTTTTTCCATTGATTTACTTCGGAATTCAAAAAGGTTTTATTTTTCAATTCATAATGAAAGATTCCTTGTTCTTGAAAAAAAACCTTTATTTGATTCTTAACAAAAAAGGATGTTATGCATATGTTATATTCAAGAACAGCCTTTAATTTAGAAACGTTACTAACTTTAATTTGTGATAATTTGTAAAATACATATGCTTGTGATAAAGAGCATAGGTCATAACTCATTTTTTTTTTATTGGATATTAATTTTTTTATAGTCAAAATAAAATAAATAGTATTTTTTGTTTTTTCTCCATTTTCTTCATTCTTGTAACTATATTTATCAAGAATTGTTTTTGTTGATTCAAAAAAAAGTTGTGTAGTAATTCTTGGAATATTAATGATACCTAGAAAAATAGCTATAGACAGTTGTTCGATGCAAAATTTTAGAAAAAAAAAGGATTTACGAATTAATCGGGTATTTTTTCTTTTGAATGTCTGCCAAATTTTTTTTGATGACTCAATTATTTTAGAATCATAACGCAGTTTGGTACAACTATTAGTTAAGTTTTGTTTTTCTTTTGAAATAGCTTCTATTTGATTTCTGATTGTCTTTTTTCGATCAATCAAATTTTTTATTTTGTTTTCGCTAAGTGAAGAATTTGTCCACTCCATGGATTTTTTTTGAACAGATAGTTGATGAATCATCTGATTACTTATTATTGAATCTTTTTTAGGTTCATTTAATTCATATATTTCTCTCGGGCCAAATAATGGAATTAGATTTCGTTTTGAAAGGTCTTTTATCTTTCCTTTTATAAAAATAAAGTTTTTGAGAATCCAGTTTTTAATTTCTTTTGCGACTTTTAGGAAAATCGGTGCTCTTTCTTTGAAAATCCTTAAAACCACAAAAGACTTAGTTTTTAATTTTTTGATTCTTTTTTTTAATTCTTTAGAAATAGGTTCAAAAAAAGAAGACTTTCTTTGGGCAGAACCAAACGGTAGTTCGGTTTCCATTCCCCAAACTGTTAAGAAACAAAAATCATTTTTTTCTCCTTTGTCTTTTGTTTTTTTTAGTCGAGCCTTCTGAGATGCTTGAAATTTAGATTTATGCCAAGGTTTAAGATAAAAAGGAAATAGGATTTTTATCTGAATACCATCCGTTAACCAGTTTCTTGGAAATTCTGTTTCGGATAGTTGAACCCCATTATAAGTGCATTTAACATGCATTTCACGTTTCCAATCCTTTAAATCCTCGGACCACTCGGGAAATTGAAATAATAACATACGGACGCTATTTTTAATTATTATCAATAAAGGTAATATAATATATTTTCTAAGAATCGATTGAGTTACTAAGAGCGAACCTCTTATTATTTGAGCAAATTGGAAGCTATCCCAAGTTTCTGCAATTTCTATCCGTCTTTTTTCTTCTATTTTTGATTGTTCTTCTTCTTTTTTATCAAAAATTTTTTTTTTCCACATGAAATTTTTAAGAATTTTTTTTTTTAGCCCCCATATATCAAACGAAAAAAAAAAAAGTTTATCTA